GCCCTAATCGAGGAATGGCAATATCGTTTCGGCCTGGCCTTCTCTCTTCTCTCTGAAGGCTGTTCCTATTCATATTCCAATCCGTTATATTGCTTATATCTTTCTCTATCTTTGGTTCTCGAGGTTCTCAAGTTTCAATCCCGATGTAATGGATTGGATTTCACCCTCGCGATAATAGCTATATGGGTAAATTGCTTGACGATCTATCCAAAAGGAAAGCCATGTCCATGCGGTTTTCCTCTCTTGCATAGAGCCAACCTTACTCTATGTGCTTTCCTGGGTGGGCTACCATCCTTTTCCATTCCACTACTTTACATCTTAGCTCGTCTCTGTCTTCGTCTTTGTGTCTGCCGATTCAATTGATGCTGCGAGACTGAGAAGGATGGCTCGACGTGGATCCCTATTCTCCTAGTTCTACATTCTTCAATAGAATAAAAAGTAGCTGCCAATCGCTTAGTTCCGAGTTCAGATTTTGATTCATTCTAGCGGAATAAGATAGAATAATAAAAGGGTTTAGTACACGTGGGACTTATGCCTTTTCGGATCAATGAGACAAGGAGTTACTCAGAACTGTAGTTAGGGCCTTGCTTGTTCCTTATTAGATTAGAGTAAAGGCGAGGCGCTCATTCCTTTGCTTCTTTGGCCTATTCTAGCCGTTCAGTAAGAGATTTCGATCCGTTCAGACTGTGTGATAGATTCACCTCTGATCGACTACAGATAGGTTCAGGCTCTTGAATTAGGGATGGTGATCTGCCTCGGGAAAACCTATGTCTACGGCCAACCTAGTTAGTTAGATCCGCATATGCTGAAGGAAGAGTTATGGCATCTCAGTTAGAAAGACGGTAAGCAGGAAGTTCGCTTTTGGCTACGGTCATTAGTTAAGCGGGTGGACAGACAATCAAATCCCGAGCCTCCCCCATTGTCAATGTCTTTAGTTCTTTAATTCATTCTGTAACCAGAAATCCATCATTGGCTAAACAATTCTCTTGAAAACTCTATTTCTCCCTCTTTCTTAAATACCTTTATTTATTCTCATCCGATCCGAGAAGCAGAAGAAGAGGGAATTACCACGAATCATCACATGAAGCTTGACTGTCCGCTTTGAGGCTCATCTACCGCAATGGAGAAAGTCTTCTGCAAGGCTCGATATGTTCATTTTTAGCCCTTCTTTCAAGCTGAAAATCAAGGCTTTTCCAAGCCAAGCCGCGGGTCTATTGAGGACAGCATTTGTGCCTAAGACTTTCACAAGAAGTGATTGTTGCCATGGTTGGTAGATGCGTTTTTCTCTTCCAAGATGATTGATGAACGTTGTCAGTTTCAGCTTCCATGTCATAAGTTAAGAAATCCATGGTAGTTCTCTGGTTGAGGTTTGGGATCAGTTCCCCCTAATATAATAGAAGAGATCACGCCTGCGTAGGATGTTTTTTCCTTATATCAACAATTTGCTTTTCTCCCTGAGACCAGAAGGTGAAGGCGTCAAGTGGATCGAAGAGGCCTTGAGCGGAATGCGAACTTGCTTCCGTGATTAGCATGAGATCGTCAGTCAAGGTGAGTAAGCGGGTTGGTTGGTTTGCTTCCCAAGGCTGCATTGGTTTTATGGCTCCTCGATTGCACTGTTCTTCGAGAAGCCTTGGCTTGTGTACAGGTTGGAGGAAGAATAACAGCAGCAGAGCAAAAGAAGACCTAACCTCGGTCGGAGATAGCAGCTCATGAACTGCCCTGCTCGAAGGGTCGTAGCCCGAACTGACCTAGCTGCAGAGGAGAAGTTTGACTTCTGAGACCCGCTCCTTAGTCCTCCATAGAGGGTGTCATGGGTGACTCGTCTCCTCATGTTATCGCATTCAGAAGTTCTTCCATCCATCCGGTCCTGAGCTTGTGCTCCATCCCTACTCCGCCTGGATCAACTGTGCTTGAACTGGAAATGAAATATCTGCTTTCTTTTACCAGCTTTAAATCAAAGCATCCCTAATAGGGGCGGGCTAGCGCGTGCATTCGTTTTTCAGCTGGGCCCGAGAGAATGAGGTTCAAGACCTGTCTAAAGCGAACCGGCAGTGTGGTAAGCGCAGAGCGAGCACATGGCAGATACAAACAAGACCGGGGCAAGCGAATCCAGCCTAATGGAGCACAGATACAATTGACATTGCCTCCTCTTGCGAAGATTGGGTTAAGTTCAGCCATTCCTAGGCTTTCCCGTATCCTTTGGAGTCGGTTAAGGACGGAAAGAAAGAGAAGTCTCCAGTAAGGTTTTGGTTAAAGCTTAAGACGGGCACACCCGGCGAAAGGATACGTAGGTTTTTCTTCCTGGGATCCTCCTCACCGGAAAGTTCCCCTTTTGGGCTGGAACTGTAAGTAGCCTTAAGGCTACTTACAACAGTATAAGTCAGAACAATCAGACTCACCTACATCCTCTGATCTAGGATGTAGCAGCTAGGAATCGCGCAACTGAGAAAGAAGCATGACCAGTTGAGCTCAAAGAACAAGAAAGGGAAGCACGCTTTGG